AATGATTGAAGTTTCTTTATTTGGAATCGTCTTAGGTCTAATTCCTATTACTTTGGCTGGATTATTCGTAACTGCTTATTTACAATACAGACGTGGTGATCAGTTGGACTTTTGATTAATTAAAATCTCTTTTTTTTTTTTTTTACTGGCCTCCTTCTTGCTTTCATATGCGGGAGGTCTAATTAAGATTGCTGCTCAATTATTTGCGAACAGTGGAATTTTGACACAATCTAATAAACAAGAGTGAAATCACGCTCTGTAGGATTTGAACCTACGACATTGGGTTTTGGAGACCCACGTTCTACCGAACTGAACTAAGAGCGTTTTTCTTGTTTTTTTAGAAAAAACAAAAAGGCTACAAAGAGAACATTCTTTAACCCGAATCGATTTTGTACGTATATACTATATCATCGTGTATCATAAATTTCAGAATTATATGTATGTCCAATTTTATTAAAATTTGGATCGATCTAAAATCGATCCCTCGTTACTGCTCTTCTGAGCAGTAATAGGTAGGGATGACAGGATTTGAACCCGTGACATTTTGTACCCAAAACAAACGCGCTACCAAGCTGCGCTACATCCCTTTCAATTGGTTTACAGTGTCATTGTAGAGAATTCCTGTCTTGTTTTCCACATCCTTCTTTTTTTTGTCTCATATCAGATAACAAACATATATGTATAATAAAAAAATTTACTTTTTTTTTTTTTACGAGAATTCTCTCAATTTCAATTTTACATAAATCGGCGTTTCCATTTGAAAATGGAATCTATAAAATCGTTCTAGTAGACAATATTTCAATTCTCATTTTGAAAAGGGGGTTACGTAGACAAATCCAAGAACTTCTTAACTCCATGTACATCTCTAGTTATATATATTACTATATATAATGTAATACAATAAAGAAGAAAGAAGGAGGATTTCAAATGCGAGATCTAAAAACATATCTTTCCGTAGCACCGGTACTAAGTACTCTATGGTTCGGTTCGTTAGCAGGTTTATTAATAGAGATTAATCGTTTATTTCCCGATGCATTAACATTTCCCTTTTTTTCATTCTAGTTATTAACATCAGAAAGGGTGAAAAAATTTAGAGATATGATCGACGATCGGGGGCTAATCCCCCTCCTTTTTCTAATTCATTCTAAAAAAATAATTAGAAAAAGGAGGGGGGGGTGAAAGGGCATAAAAACGAGGGTTCAGGATCCAATTCAATTAGTAATAGAACGAAAAAAAGTGTTGCTAGGGAAAGAGTCTCCTATGAGATACTTAAAAAAATACTGTACAAAGATTTTAAATATAGTTTTCAAAAAATCATTGTATTGCTTATTATTTTATTTTTTTTTATTACTAATTAATATTCATTGCAACGAAATATTTCATAAATTTTTTTTTAGTTAACAGCTTCTATTTTTTTTGTTCTTGTTCTTTCTGGATCCTAAAATGAAAATAGAAGATTGGGGTGAATCATAAATCCAAAGGAGGTTTCATGGCCAAGGGTAAAGATGTTCGAGTAACAATTATTTTAGAATGTACCAGTTGTGTTCGAAATGATATTAAGAAAGAATCGGCGGGAATTTCCAGATATATTACTCAAAAGAATCGGCATAACACCCCTAGTCGATTGGAATTGAGAAAATTCTGTCCCTATTGTTATAAACATACAATTCACGGGGAAATAAAGAAATAGATCAGATTGAGTGCTTATATGTCAACTTTTATTTTAAGAACAGGAATAATGATAGTATCCATATATTATTACATATATATATATATATATAAATATAAAAAAATAAATCAATAGAAAGAAATCTAATCCTATATTCTTAATTGTATATAGAAACTCTATCCTATATAGAAATAGAAATCGTTTTTAGTTTGATCCGATCAAAATAGGATTTTAGAGATAAGGAAGAAAAAAAATTATGAATAAATCTAAGCGACCTTTTACTAAATCCAAGCGATCTTTTCGTAGGCGTTTGCCCCCGATCCAATCGGGGGATCGAATTGATTATAGAAACATGAGTTTAATTAGTCGATTTATTAGTGAACAAGGAAAAATATTATCTAGACGGGTGAGTAGAGTGACTTTAAAACAACAACGATTAATTACTATTGCTATAAAACAAGCTCGTATTTTATCTTTGTTACCTTTTCTTAATAATCAGAAACAATTTGAAAGAAGTGAGTCGACCCCTAGAACTACTAGCCTTAGAACCAGAAAAAAATAAACTTTTTCTTCAATTGAATAACAATTCCAATCTGAAGGAATTAAAAAAGAGATTACTATTTTGTTCGAAAAATCCAATTAAGAATCAAAATTTAATTGTTCCGTCTGTGTCTGTCATAAAAAAAAAAAGAAAAGAATCGTCGAAAAGAAAACCCTTGTTTTGTTTTGACGACTTTTTTTTTTTAATACTAATTTCTACTCTACCTTCCCCGAGCTTATTCTCCTTAGAACTCTATTTCAAATATTTTAGTGGATTTCATCCAATCCCCTTATTTTTTGATCTCATTTGAAATCGTATAAAGACAACTCCTATTTAATAGAGCTATTTGTGCAAGTATTTTCCGATTAAGAAGTAATTGCTTCTTGTACAGATTGTGTATGAATTGGTTATAACTATAGAATACCTCCATTTCGTGGATTACGGCATTTATTCGAGTGATCCATAAACGACGAAAATCTCTTTTTCTTTTACCCCTATCCCGATGAGCCAAAACTAAAGCTCTTATTCTCTGTTGAGTCATAGTTCGTGTAAGTCGTGAATGAGCCCCTCGAAAGCTTGATGCAAATAAACGAAGTTTTGTTCTACGCCTCCGAGCTATATATCCGCGTTTAATTCTAGTCATTGAATAAATCAAACTTTGATGAATAACTAATTCATTTTTTTTAGTTATTCTTTTCCCCTTTACTAGTCATTAATAACCAAACGAATTATTCCAATGTATAAATGTATAAAAAAAATCCCAAAGGCTTTTGCTACTCTAACCTTCCCCACCACTATTTTTTGCTAGGTTTTCTCTTTTCCTTTGCTTTGCTTTGAAAGGAGAAATTTGCCTTGATACTTGATATAAAAAAAGAGAATAACTACAAAAAGTAGTAAATAGAAATGAATAAATAGTGGGTTCCATCGTTTCTATGGTTACTTCTAAAACGGTGAGGTCCTCTCTATACACCGGAGCTCCTTCTTTTAATTAATCAATACTATTGGTAACTTGTACAATTCACATTCTTTGGCTCTACCCCATGAATATTCCAGTAATAGGTCTTTCACAATGAGATCCACTTTATACAGTAACGGTATTTCATTTTTAAAATTTATTTGGTCGTTTACCCTGTTAGTCCGTTTTTTCCTTTCAAGAGTGGAATCTTTTTAATAAAAAAAGTCTTTCCCCCGCTTAATGGATAACCATTTGTTATCATTGGGGGTTTTCTAAAAAATAGAGTTGATTGGATTTGCACCAATGTAAACCATAAGTTTCAGACACAATAGAAGATATGAACGATCTATCTTTTTAAAATAATGAATCGAGTTCCTTCATTCTATTTTATTCACAGGTACAGATCCTTGATATTTCAAAAAGAATTTGTTTTTTGTGTCTCGGTCTATGATCTAAACGAGTCGCACATACACCCGAGTACATGTTCCTCGTCGCTGAGGGCATCCCCCAAGCGCTGGAGATTTCGTGACATTTCGGATTGGCTGTCTTGTATTTCTAATAAGTTGTTTAATGGTTGGCATACGGAATCATATAAATAATGGGCTGGTTTAGATTAGTTCTAACCGGCGAATTCTGAATTACTTCTCTTCAAGATTCTCTTCAATATATATATTTTTATATTGAAGAGAATATGAAACTAAACCTTTAATCTAAAAAGATATAAAATTAGCAATTGTTGATTTGCATGAAATCACTCCTATTTTTTATTGAACCGCTACAAGATCAACAATTCTATGAGCTTGGGCTTCTGTTGCTGACATAAAAACATCCCTTTCCATGTCTTCGGATACAACCCATATAGGTTTACCCGTTCTTTGTACATAAACCCTTGTGATGGTTTCGCGAAGTTTTAGTAGTTCTTCCGCTTCCAAGATAAATTCTCCCGTTTGTGCCTCATAAAACGAACTAGCGGGTTGATGGATCATTACCCTGATGATATATATAATAGAAAAGGTTCTTCTATTTCGCAGAATGAGGCGAGATAACAAAAAAATAGATAAAATTGAATAACCGTACAGGCTTTTTTGTGCATTGCATACGGCTCCACAATGGAATTTACGTTTTTGACCTTTCTTTTTGGCGAAAGAAAACAAAATATAGGTTGTATTATACGCAGATCCATAAATGATCCAATTACCATCCTTCTTTTTTTGTAGGAGTTAAAAAAAAATACTATGATGGTTCCGTTGCTTTATATATCATTTTTTTGATTTGTCTATGATTCAGCAATCCCAAAGTGTCTTTTTTTTTTAATAAGCTTCCGGTGTGAAAACAAAGTTTGTGACACTAAGATGTGTCCGAATAGGTAAGATATCATTTTAAATACCCCTTCCTTATCTCATACTACTCTTTCAATATATAATCTAAATTTTTTAATCTAAAAAATTTCATATCGAATTCGAAGTGCCATGCTATTATTACTTAACTAATTCATATTTCCGATGGCGAAGGCATAGTATTTTTTTCTCAAAAATAAAAAAACTCATTGGCGCCAAGCGTGAGGGAATGCTATACGTTTGGTAATTTCTCCTCCGACTAGGATAAAGGATGCTATTGAAGCAGCCAATCCCATGCATATTGTCTGTACATCGGGTTGCACAAATTGCATAGTATCATAAATAGCCATTCCAGATATTACCCATCCACCAGGAGAATTTATAAACAAATAAAGATCTTTGGTATCCTTTTCTATACTGAGATATATCATAAGACTAATAAGTTGATTTGAGATTTCGGTATCAACCTCTTGGCCTAAAAAAAATAATCTTTCTCGATAAAGTCGGTTGATTAGGATATAATTTTATTCCTTAGGAGCCGTACAAGCACCTTTTGATGCATACGGTTCAACAAAAATTGTGAAAAAATCAATGTGTTGATTCCAACGCCCCCTTTTTTTCATAGAAGGCTTTTCTTTCTAACTTATAAGGGAAGGGCTTGCTCCCTTTTTAAAAGTAAAAGAAAAAAAAGTTTTGGTCCCTTTTATTAGATATTAGAATCCGATAATAAAACGATTGATTAAGCCTGTCAGACTAACTAGATTCATTGATATTTTTTTTCATCGAGATTCAGTTGAAATGGCGATGGTTTTTTCTTGTTCCTGAAGGGGCTTCTTCCTTTTTTTAGTCCTTTTTTAGGTTTATGCTCTACCCCGAGTAAAAGGAAAAATTTGCCCGATTTTTATTTGCACATATAGGACAAATGAACCAAATACCGCGTCTTTTTTTTTTTTACTACTCTTTTTTTTTTCAATTCATTTCTTTCACATGTCTTCTGTCAAATAGTCAACAAATTTTTAATTATATTATTTGATCAACAGTTTTAGATCACCCTGTTTCAATTTTTTGTATTTTTTAATAGAATTTTTTATCATAATTTTGCATATCATATAATGTAGTAATTATAAAAATATTATATAGTAATTATCAATTGGGTTTTTGCTAAACGGAGCCTGGATACTTAATTTTATTAGTCCGATCACGTAAACCATAAAAACTTTTTGATAATCTAATATCAATCTAAATACTCCCTGCATTTAATTCCACTTTATTTTGTGCGCTTCGCGTTACAATTTTTTGATAATTCAATCAATCTTTTTGGGCGAAACAGAGGATATCTCGATCGAGGGAGAAAATGGGGAAATCCCATATAGCCCAATATATCTGACAAGTCGCACTATATGTCAACCCAAGATGTATCTCCTTCTCCGGGACTTCGAAAAGGTACTTTTGGAACGCCAATAGGCATGAAATGAAAAAAAAAAGAGAATGAAGTTCTCTATTTCACTTTGATGTGGAAACGTAAGACTGGGGTTTCATTTTTTAATAATATTATCCTTTTTCCTACTTTATTAATCATATTTAAATTAATTAATCATATTTAAATTAATAATATTTAATACATAAGTTGAATAAGCTAAAATAAAATATAAAATAAAAGTAAAGTAAGAGGGAATGAATAAAAATAAAGGAAATTTTTTACGAGCGGGTTTCTGAATGATGAACAACAATAGCTATCTTGGTTCATATAAAATAGGATTCACCCCCATTGCGTATTGGTACTTATCGGATATAGAATAGATCCGCTTCCCTTTTTTCCTATGAATCGAATTGTTCCATTATTACTAACAGAATAGAAAAAATATTAATCCTTTCTCCGAAATAATTACCTAAAAAAAAGGGGGGGGTCCGTAACATAGTTTTTTCCAATGCAATAAAGTTACATAGTGTCTTTTTTTTGTTGATAAAGGGGTATTTCCATGGGTTTGCCTTGGTATCGTGTTCATACTGTTGTATTGAATGATCCCGGTCGTTTGCTTGCTGTTCATATAATGCATACTGCTCTGGTTGCTGGTTGGGCCGGTTCGATGGCTCTATATGAATTAGCAGTTTTTGACCCCTCCGACCCTGTTCTTGATCCAATGTGGAGACAAGGTATGTTCGTTATACCTTTCATGACTCGTTTAGGAATAACGAATTCATGGGGCGGTTGGAATATTATAGGAGGGACTATAACGAATACGGGTCTTTGGAGTTACGAAGGGGTAGCCGGAGCACATATCGTGTTTTCTGGCTTGTGCTTCTTGGCAGCTATTTGGCATTGGGTATATTGGGATCTAGAAATTTTTTGTGATGAACGTACAGGAAAACCTTCTTTGGATTTGCCCAAGATTTTTGGAATTCATTTATTTCTTTCAGGAGTGGCTTGCTTTGGTTTTGGCGCATTTCATGTAACAGGATTATATGGTCCTGGAATATGGGTATCCGACCCTTATGGACTAACCGGAAAGGTCCAACCCGTAAATCCGGCGTGGGGCGTGGAGGGTTTTGACCCTTTTGTTCCGGGAGGAATAGCCTCTCATCATATTGCAGCAGGGACGTTGGGTATATTAGCGGGCTTATTCCATCTTAGTGTTCGTCCGCCTCAACGTCTATACAAAGGATTACGTATGGGAAATATTGAAACCGTCCTTTCCAGTAGTATTGCTGCTGTCTTTTTTGCAGCTTTTGTTGTTGCTGGAACTATGTGGTATGGTTCTGCAACTACTCCCATCGAATTATTTGGTCCTACTCGTTATCAATGGGATCAGGGATACTTTCAACAAGAAATATATCGAAGAGTTAGTGCTGGACTAGCTGAAAATCAAAGTGTATCAGAAGCTTGGTCTAAAATTCCTGAAAAATTAGCTTTTTATGATTATATTGGTAATAATCCAGCAAAAGGGGGGTTATTCCGAGCGGGTTCAATGGACAATGGGGATGGAATAGCTGTTGGATGGTTAGGACACCCCGTCTTTAGAAATAAAGAAGGGCGTGAACTTTTTGTACGCCGTATGCCTACTTTTTTTGAAACATTTCCGGTTGTTTTGGTAGATGGAGACGGAATTGTTAGAGCCGACGTCCCGTTTAGAAGGGCAGAATCTAAATATAGTGTCGAACAGGTAGGTGTAACTGTTGAGTTTTATGGTGGTGAACTCAATGGAGTGAGTTATAGTGATCCCGCAACTGTCAAAAAATATGCTAGACGGGCTCAATTGGGTGAGATTTTTGAATTAGATCGTGCTACTTTGAAATCCGATGGTGTTTTTCGTAGCAGTCCAAGAGGTTGGTTTACTTTTGGGCATGCTTCGTTTGCTCTACTTTTCTTCTTTGGACACATTTGGCATGGTGCTAGAACCCTCTTCAGAGATGTTTTTGCGGGTATTGATCCAGATTTAGATGCTCAAGTGGAATTTGGGGCATTCCAAAAACTCGGAGATCCAACTACAAAAAGACAAGCAGTCTGATGCAACATTGCTTTTTTCTTCTAGTTTATGTTTGCGATTTTATTTAATAGGTAGGGTGCTGTAGGAATTTTTATTTAAATAGCTGCCGTTTCTTTGACTCTTTTTTTCTTTATTCAGAGGGATACTCTTAAGTAAACATAAACAAAACAGGTATGAAAGCTATAATTGTAAACCACGATCAAATTTATGGAAGCATTGGTTTATACATTTCTCTTAGTATCGACTTTAGGGATAATTTTTTTCGCTATTTTTTTTCGGGAACCACCTAAAATTTCAACTAAAAAATGAACTAATTTTTCATTATCTTCATTGACGTAATCAGCCTCAAAAAATTTTGAGGCTGATTACGTCAACTAGTCTCCGTGTTCCTCGAATGGATCTCTTAGTTGTTGAGAGGGTTGCCCAAAGGCAGTATATAGAGCATACCCAGTAAAACTTACAAGTAACCCAGATATAAAGATGGCGACTAGGGTTGCTGTTTCCATTATTATAGAATTGAAAGACCGCAATGGATCTATGCTAAGATCGTTTATTTACAACGGAATGGTATACAAAGTCAACAGATCGTAATGAATAAAAAAAAAGATTTATGGTTACACAAACTGTTGAGGATAGTTCTAGATCTGGTCCAAGAAGCACTACTGTAGGGAAGTTATTGAAACCATTGAATTCCGAATATGGTAAAGTAGCTCCTGGATGGGGAACGACCCCTTTGATGGGTGTTGCAATGGCTCTATTTGCAGTATTCCTATCTATTATTTTGGAGATTTATAATTCTTCTGTTCTACTGGATGGAATTTCAGTGAATTAGACTGAAAATAATTTTGAAGTCCTAGCTTTTAGCTTGATACAAAAAAGTCAAGTATGTAGGTCTTAAAATTTGAGCCTATTCTCCTTTGGTAGTTCGACCGCGAAAAATTTTTTCTGCATTGTATATTTCCGGAATATGAGTGTGTGACTTGTTAGAATTGACCCTATGGATAGTACAGAGAATGGGGTCTGTCATCTTTATCAAGATGGTTTTACTTCGTCGGATATTCATTTGAGTATCTGGAGCACGGAATAGATCAAACGGATCACAAAGTATTCGAACTATGATTCATACTTAATACTCAGACCTCGTAGCCGGACTTCTTTCCGTTGTATGTTATAAACTTTAATAAATCAAAATATTTTTCTGCTTTTAAACTCTTATTTGGATCAAAGGACAAACGCTTCTTTTTATTTTATGTTTTTAGTCATTCTATTTTTTTGATTGAATAAGTGATGATCCAATGGTTCTCACTCAGTGAACTTTGGACTTTTAAGGTTTCATTGAATTATCGGGGTTCTCGTATGAATCTGAGGTTTCAATTGATTAGTTAAGTAGGGTCTTAACAAGAGAATTCCTATCAATAATAAAGAAAACCAGAAGCAATTCGCATTCCCCCATTCCATACAAATACCAAATAAAAAAGACAATAAAGATAGGTAATCTAGAAGATTCAAGAGGCCTGTAACGATCAACACAACATAAAGACGTATGAGCTGACTTGAGTTTTTGGCATTTAACCACAAAGAAGAGCTTTCGCATTTTTACTTTTTCATATCTTTAAAAAATTGAGAGAGAAGTTTAAAACTTTATATTCCAGATCCGTTTCAATCAGTATTTGGGTCTTTTTTTTGTTTGAGCTGTACGAGATGAAATTCTCATATACAGTTCTTGGAGGGGGAGTAACTTGGGTTTACCTATCTCAATAAAGTTTATGATTGGTTCGAAGAACGTCTTGAGATTCAGGCGATTGCAGATGATATAACTAGTAAATATGTTCCTCCGCATGTCAACATATTTTATTGTCTAGGAGGAATTACCCTTACTTGTTTTTTAGTACAAGTAGCTACGGGATTTGCTATGACTTTTTATTACCGTCCAACTGTTACGGAGGCTTTTGCTTCTGTTCAATATATAATGACTGAAGCTAACTTTGGTTGGTTAATCCGATCAGTTCATCG